TTTCCTGCTGCGGTTTGAGCAGCAAAGGGTGTCCCTCTTCTTGTACCCTTGAATCCACAAGTACCGGCGGAGGACCAAGCGATTACCCGCCCCCGTACATCTGTAACAGTCACAATAGTATTGTTGAAACTTGCTTGAACATGAATAACTCCCTTTGGTATTCTACGGGCATTTTTACGCGAACCCATATGTCTATTCTTACGTGAACCGATTCTTGGTATAGGTTTTGCCATATTTTGTCATCTTATAAATCTAAACCAGAGATATATGGATATATCCATTTGGTGTCAAAATAGCTCCTTTATTTTTTTTTTTTTTATTTGAACATTGGGTCCTTTAGATTTATGGAGTTCCCTTCCCCCTTTTTCTAAAGATTCTCTATCCTTGTCTTTGTTTATGTTTTGGGTTGGAACAAATTACTATAATTCGTCCTCGCCTACGGATCAATCGACATTTTTCACAAATTTTACGGACGGAGGCTCTTATTTTCATATTTGTCATTCCTTAACTTAATTCTGAATCTTTTTATTGGAAGAAAATAAGTTTCTTGAAATTTTGAATTTCGAATTCTATCTCCATGAAATGAATGTTGAAATTGATAAAATTACCTAATCACGATTCAGAAATGAAACCTTAATGAATCTTTTTTGTTCTTTTACTTGAGGTATCAACTAATGTGTGAGGCATAATATTAGAAACCCATCCTTTCTCTTTTTTCAAAAATATGAAAGTTCCGTATAGAATTCGGATATCAGAAAAGATTACCATATATAGCACAAAATTTCTCCACCGATTCTTTCTAGTCGAGCTTCTCTGTCTGTCATTATACCCCGAGAAGTAGAAAGAATTACAATACCCATCCCGCCTAAAATTTTTGGGATTCTTTGATAATTAGAATAGATTCGTAGACCGGGTCGACTGATCTGTTTTAAATTTAAAACAGTTTTATCTGGTCCTTTCCTATTCCTTTTCCTTCTATGTCGTAGGGTTAAAACCAAAAAAAGATTGTTGTTTTCCTGATGTTTCCTCATGTTTTCAATAAAACCTTCTCGTAAAAGGATTTTAAGAATGTTTTCAGTGATGTTAGTATATGGTATTCGAACTGTTCTTTTTTTATTCATGTCAGCATTTCGTATAGAAGTTAGTATGTTAGCAATAGCGTCTTTACTCATAAGAAACTAATATTTTTTTTGTCCCCAAATTTTGATATAATTAACATGCTCTTTTTTTTTTTCTGAATTATTAAATATTTATGAAATATTAAAGGCATATACGTGAACCACAAACAATCTCCTAATTAATTTAAATCTACTAAATTAATCAATTTCATTCAAATACTATCAAATACTATAAGCTCTATTATGGTCTCATCTTATAATACTTTTATAATACTTCAGGTGCTAACGAAACTATTTTAGTGAAATTTAATTGTCTTAATTCCCGGGCGATTGCGCCAAAAATTCGAGTTCCTTTTGGATTTCCTTCTTGATCAATAACAACCGCAGCATTGTCATCATATCGTATTATCATACCATTGTCGCGTTTGAGTTCTTTACAAGTACGTACAATTACGGCTCTGATCACTTCTGATCTTTCTAGCGGTGTATTTGGTATTGCTTCCTTGATTACAGCAACAACAACGTCACCAATCTTAGCATATCGCCGATTACTAGCTCCTATTATTCGAATACACATCAATTTTCTGGCTCCGCTGTTATCCGCTACATTCAAATGGGTTTGAGGTTGAATCATATCATTTTTTATCTGTTTTTTCAATGCAAAGGGATCAGTAAAAAAAAAAAAAAGAAATATTTTTTATTCAAAACAAAAAAGAACCCTGCAATTGGTTTTTTTCATCCGAAAAAGCTCTTTCTTTTGGTTCTACATTCCTATCCTGAAATAATGAATTGAGTTCGTATAGGCATTTTGGATGCCGCTATTGAAATAGCCTTTCTGGCTATATTTTCTGATACTCCGCTCATTTCATAAAGTATTCTACCTGGTTTAACAACAGCTACCCAATATTCGGGAGATCCTTTTCCCGAACCCATACGTGTTTCTGTAGGTCTTACTGTAACTGGTTTGTCTGGAAATATGCGTACCCATATTTTTCCGCCGCGGCGTGCGTTTCGTGTCATTGCTCGTCGTCCTGCTTCTATTTGTCTAGATGTGATCCAAGCAGGTTCAAGCGCTTGAAGGGCATATCTACCGAAGCAAATACGATTACCTCGATAAGATATTCCTTTCATTCTTCCTCTATGGTGTTTACGGAATCGGGTTCTTTTAGGGTTATAGTTGATGGTTATTTATTACTTCCATCTCTATTACAGAACTGGACATGAGATTTTCTTCTCATCCAGCTCCTCACGAACGAAACGATTATAAAAAAATATACATGTATTTAATAATATACATGTATTTAATAAATAATATATTGAATCATGAGAGTCTTTGATAATTTATTAGAAATCGATATATCTTTTTTGAGATATAACTAAAC